TAGCTAAAAGGGCTATTTTAATAGCAGCATCCAAAATGCCTATACGAACTCAATTTATTATTTCGGGATAAAAATGTAGAACCGACAGAAATGAGTCGTGGGGATGAAACAAAATGGCAGGTTTCTTTTTTAAACTTAGACAAACAATATTTCTTTTATTTTTTTCATCCTTTGCATTGGAAGAATAGACTCAAAAATTTATATGATTCAACCTCAGACCTATTTAAATGTAGCGGATAACAGCGGGGCTCGAAAATTGATGTGTATTCGAATCATAGGAGCTAGTAATCGCCGATATGCTCATATTGGTGACGTTATTGTTGCTGTGATCAAAGAAGCAGTACCAAATATGCCCCTAGAAAAGTCAGAAGTAGTCAGAGCTGTAATTGTTCGTACCTGTAAAGAACTTAAACGTGACAGCGGTATGATAATACGATATGATGACAATGCTGCAGTTGTGATTGATCAAGAAGGAAATCCAAAAGGAACTCGCATTTTTGGGGCAATCCCCCGCGAATTGAGACAATTAAATTTTACTAAAATAGTTTCATTAGCTCCCGAAGTATTATAAAATAAAAAGAGATCTGATATTTTTGGGATATTTGAAAGGAAATAGTTTAAGAACTAGATTAATTCGTAGCTTGTGTTTCGCGTATATACCTTAAAATTTTTCTATTCATAAACCAATAAGAAAACATGTTAATTATATCCAATTTTGAGACACCAAAAGTTTTAGTTCATCATGGGTAGAGACACTATTGCTGAGATAATAACCTCTATACGAAATGCTGATATGGATAGAAAAAGAGTTGTTCGCATAGCATCTACTAATATTACCGAAAATATTGTTAAAATACTTTTCCGAGAAGGTTTTATCGAAAACGTCAGAAAACATCGAGAAAAAAACAAAAATTTTTTGGTTTTAACCCTGCGACATAGCAGGAATAGGAAAAGACCCTATAGGAATTTGTTAAATTTAAAACGGATCAGCCGACCCGGTCTACGAATCTATTCTAATTCTCAACGAATTCCTAGAATTTTAGGTGGGATGGGGATTGTAATTCTTTCCACTTCTCGGGGTATAATGACAGATCGGGAGGCTCGACTAGAAGGAATCGGCGGAGAAATTTTATGTTATGTATGGTAATCCATTTCATATCCAAATGAAATCCGAAACCTCTTCCTATTTGTAAAAAAAAAAAAAAAAGATTAAGGGGGGGGGGTGAGTTGTCTAATATCGTTTCTCCTCCATTAGTTGATACCTCAAGGGGGCTTTACCTGGAATGAAAGAACAAAAATGGATTCATGAAGGTTTAATTACTGAATCGCTTCCCAATGGCATGTTCCGGGTTCGTTTAGATAATGAGGATCTGATTCTAGGTTATGTTTCGGGAAAAATCCGGCGTAGTTTTATACGGATACTTCCCGGAGATAAAGTCAAAATTGAAGTAAGTCGTTATGATTCAACCAGAGGACGTATAATTTATCGACTCCGAAACAAGGATTTGAAGGATTAGGTGATTTTTATTCAATACGATTCAAGATAAAAAATTCCAAGAAACCTATTTTCTACCGAGAAGTAGATTCATAATTAAGATAAGGAATGACAAAGATGAAAATAAGAGCTTCCGTTCGTAAAATTTGTGAAAAATGTCGACTAATCCGTAGACGGGGGCGCATTAGAGTAATTTGTGCCAACCCGAGACATAAACAAAGACAAGGATAAAGGGATAATCAGATTCACTAAAGGGCTCAGCGTACAAATAAAGAATCTGTTTTGACATGAAATGGATATATCCATATATTTCTGACTCATATTTATGAGATGATACAATATGCCAAAAGCTATACCGAAAACTGGTTTACGTAGAAATGTACGTATTGGTGCACGTAAAAGTGCACGTAAAATACCAAAGGGAGTTATTCATGTTCAAGCAAGTTTCAATAATACCATTGTTACAGTTACAGATGTACGAGGTCGGGTGGTTTCCTGGTCCTCAGCCGGTACTTGTGGATTCAAAGGTACAAGAAGAGGGACACCTTTTGCCGCTCAAACTGCAGCATCAGTTGCTATTCGTACAGTAGTAGATCAAGGTATGCAACGAGCAGAAGTCATGATAAAAGGTCCCGGTCTCGGAAGAGACGCCGCATTACGAGCTATTCGTAGAAGCGGTATACTATTAACTTTTGTACGGGATGTAACCCCTATGCCACATAATGGCTGTAGACCTCCGAAAAAAAGACGTGTGTAGAAATAAACAGTGAAGAAATTTCAAGAGAAACAAGAGAAATAAATAATTCAATCAAAAAATATTATTACTATGGTTCGAGAGAAAGTAACAGTATCTACTCGGACACTGCAGTGGAAGTGTGTTGAATCAAGAACAGACAGTAAACTCCTTTATTATGGTCGATTTATTCTGTCTCCACTTATGAAAGGACAGGCCGACACAATAGGCATTGCGATGCGAAGAGCTTTGCTTGGGGAAATAGAAGGAAC